ACGAATTTTTCGGTAAATCTATTTCAAACTGCTTTTCTAGAATGCCCAATATCTCTTTTACATCTTCTATACGAAAATGTTCAATTTTCATAAGATCCTTTTGAGTGTTATTCAAAAGATCCAATAATGTATATATATTGGATCTTTTGAGGCAATTATAGATTCTGGGAGGCAATTTTAATTGGTCAATAAAAATATATTTCAATGCAATTTTTTTTTTGTTTTTCCTTAGTTTAACCAATTTATCATGAAAGGTAAAAAGAGGTAAAGTAACCTTGTGTTGATTGTCGTCTAAATTTAAGTTTTCTTCTTCTGTATGGAAAAAAGGAATAAATAAATCAATCAAATTTCGGGACGCTTCATGAAGCGCTTCTTTCGGAGTTAAACTTCCATTTGTCCATATTTCGAGAAAAAGTATCTCTTGTTTTTCATTTCCATTCCCATAAGAATGAATGCTATGATTTACTTTTCGAATAGGCATGAATACAGCATCGATAGGATAACTTCTGTCTTGAAAGTTATTTGAACTTTTTATACGATATCCGCGATTCCTCTCAATTTGTAATCCAATACAAAAATCAATCGGTTCCGTCAAGCTAGCTATATGTTGTGTATTATCAACGATTTCCACATAAGTCGGTGAGATGATATCTTGAGCTGTTACATACCCAGGACCCTTAATACAAATAGACGCGTCACAAGTTCCGTATAAATTACTTCTCAATACTATTTCTTTCAAATTCATTAAAATTTCATGTACTGATTCTTGAATACCCACTATGGTAGAATATTCGTGTGGTATTTTCTCAGATCTTGCACGTGTAATATATGTTCCTTCTATTTCTCCAAGTAAAGCTCTTCGCATCGCAATGCCTATGGTGTCGGCTTGACCTTTCATAAGTGGAGACAAAAGAAAACGTCCATAAGAAAGGCGCTTACTGTCTGTCCTCGATTCAACACACTTCCACTCTAGTGTCCGAGTAGATATGGTTACTTTCTCTCGAACCATAGTAATATAATATTATTTGGTCGAATTGTTTATTTCTCTTGAAATTTCTTTAATGTTGATTTTTTTTTACACGCGTCTTTTTTTAGGGGGTCTACAGCCATTATGTGGCATAGGAGTTACATCCCGTACAAAAGTTAATAGTATACCACTTCGACGAATAGCCCGTAATGCTGCATCTCTTCCGAGACCGGGACCCTTTATCATGACCTCTGCTCGTTGCATACCTTGATCGACTACTGTACGAATAGCATTTCCAGCTGCGGTTTGAGCAGCAAAAGGTGTCCCTCTTCTTGTACCCCGAAATCCACAAGTACCGGCAGAAGACCAAGAAACCACTCGACCTCTTACATCTGTAACAGTCACAATGGTATTATTGAAACTTGCTTGAACATGAATAAATCCCTTTGGTATTCTACGTGTATTCTTACGTGAACTAATACGTCCATTCCTACGCGAACCAATTCTTGGTATAGTTTTTGCCATATTTTATCATCTCATAAATATGAGTCATATATATATATATAGATAAATGGATATATCCATTTCTTATCAAAACGGATCCTTTTTTTATTTGTAGATCGGGTCTTTTAGAAAGTCTTTTTTAGACTATCCTTGTCTTTGTTTATGTCTCGGGTTGGAACAAATTACTATAATTCGTCCCCGCCTACGGATTAGTCGACATTTTTCACAAATTTTACGAACAGAAGCTCTTATTTTCATATTTTTCATACCTTAACCTTAATTTTGAATCGACTTCTTGGAAGAAAATAAGTTTCTTGAAATTTTCAATTTCGAATCGTATTCCCACGAAAAGGAGAATATTAAAGTTAAAAAACCACCTAATCATTCGAATCTTTGTTGCGGAGTCGATAAATAATACGCCCTCTGCTTGAATCATAACGACTTACTTCAATTTTGACTCTATCTCCTGGCAGTATCCGTATAAAGCTACGTCGGATCTTTCCTGAAACATAACCTAAAATAAGATCCTCATTATCTAAACGAACCCGGAACATACCATTGGGAAGCGATTCAGTAATTAAACCCTCATGAATCCATTTTTGTTCTTTCATTCCGGGTAAAACCTCCTTAAAGTATTAACTAATGTAGGAGGAATAAGATTATATACTTCGCGTTTTTTTTTACTTTTTTTTAACAACAAATAGGAAGTCTCGTATTCAATGCAGATATAAGAAGTATTACCATATATAACACAAAATTTCTCCGCCTATTCCTTTTAGTCGAGCCTCTCGGCCTGTCATTATACCTTGAGAAGTGGAAAGAATTACAATTCCCATTCCGCCTAAAATTCTAGGAATTCTTTGATAGTTAGAATAGATTAGTAAACCAGGCCGGCTGATCCGTTTTAAATTTAAAAGATTTCTATAGGGCCCTTTTCTATTTCGTTTATGTCGCAGGGTTGAAACCAAAAAATATTTGTCGCTTTCTCGATGTTTCCTCACATTTTCGATAAAACCTTCTCGTAAAAGTATTTTAACAATGTTTTCGGTGATATTAGCATATGCTATTCGAAGGACTCTTTTTCTATCCATATCAGCATTGCGTATAGAGGTTAATATGTCAGCAATAGTGTCCTTACTCATAATGGAGTAAAATTCTTGTTGCCCAAAAATTTTGATATAATCAACATGTTTTTTGCTTTTTTTTACTTATTTTATTTGTTTATGAATAAAAATTATATTATTAAATTAAAGGTATATGCGTAAACCACAATCTACTAAATGAATTTGAATCTATTTCTTTCTAATACCCTACTATAACTATATCATAGTCTCATCTTATATTTTAAGACTATTATAATACCTCGGGCGCCAATGAGACTATTTTAGTAAAATTTAAATGCCTCAATTCCCGGGCGATCGCACCAAAAACGCGAGTTCCTTTAGGATTTCCTTCTTGATCAATGACAACTGCGGCATTGTCATCATATCGTATTAGCATACCGCTGTCACGTTTCAGTTCCTTACGGGTACGTACAATTACAGCTCTGACCACTTCTGATCTTTCTAGGGGCATATTTGGCACTGCTTCTTTAATCACAGCAACAATAACGTCACCAATATAAGCATATCGACGATTACTAGCTCCTATGATTCGAATACACATCAATTCTCGAGCCCCGCTGTTATCTGCTACATTCAAATGTGTCTGAGGTTGAATCATTTTTTTATTTGTTGTTTCAATGCAAAAAAAAAAAAAGAAAGAAATATTCTTTGTCAAAAGAAAAAAAAGAAACCTTGCCTTTTTCATTTCCAGGCTCTATTTTCTTTAGTTCTACATTCTTATACCAAAATAATAAATTGAGTTTTGATAGGCATTTTGGACGCTGCTATTGAAATTGCTTTTCTGGCTATATTTTCTGCGACTCCGCCCATTTCATAAAGTATTCGACCTGGTTTAACAACAGCTACCCAATATTCAGGAGAGCCCTTACCCGAACCCATACGTGTTTCTGTGGGTCTTACTGTAACCGGTTTGTCGGGAAATATACGTACCCATATTTTTCCACCACGACGTGCATTTCGTGTCATTGCCCGGCGCCCTGCTTCTATTTGCCTAGATGTGATCCAAGCGGGTTCAAGCGCTTGAAGAGCATATTTACCGAAACTAATATGGTTACCTCGATAAGACATTCCCTTCATTCGTCCTCTATGTTGTTTACGGAATCTGGTTCTTTTGGGGTTATAGTTGATGGTTGTTTCTGAATTCCATCTCTACTACAGAACCGGACGTGAGAGTTTCGTCTCATCCAGCTCCTCACGAATAAAAGTATTCAAAATATTTAATTTGAATTGAAATATGTTTAATGAATAATAGATGAAATTGCGAGATTCTTTGATATTTCATCTAATCTATTAGTCATTTGTATATACCTTGTTTAGGTATTTTGGATATATAACTAAACATATTAAATATATATTTCTATTTATTTTTTATTTTTATCAAAAATATTTTTTTTTTTCATTTTATCGTATCGGATTGCCCTAAATCCAAAATTTAGCAATCCAAAAAATAACGTTTTCGCGGGCGAATATTTACTCTAATATCTATTTCAGTTGTAAGGTTAGTTCATTACGTCTCAGATCAGAATAGATAAATTTTTTCTCAGTTCCTTTCGCCATCCCAACCAATGAATTGTTAGGCTTTGGTTTCAATAAAATCTTCTGCATTCATGGGTTCCATCGTTCCCATCGCTTCTTGTTTAATGGTTAGGTCTTAATTCTACAACGGAGCTCTTAATTCAATTTGTTCTTGAGTCAATTTTCTTAGTCTTTATTGGCTCAGGGCTCTTGGTTTTTTTGTTCTATATCTATCATTTAATTATGTATGAATCAGTATTGATGCTCTATTACATTGCCTTTTATGAGATGACTCATAGACCTTACATATTGGAATTCTATATCATCGATATTCTTTTTCTCTCTTTCTCTCATCCCTCTACCCACATCTTTTTTCTATATTCTGGTTCACAACTTAGAATCAGATTTTTTTCTTTTTTTAGTTTATGAAAAAGAGATTTCAGTTGCTACAATGATATGAATAATCTATCATATCTTGACTGGTTTGTTGGATTTAGATAATGCGAAGTAATGAGTTGGTTTTTAGTTCTATAGTTATTAGTTTATACTAGGGGGCTTTTTTTTTAATCTTATCCCTAAAAAAACCAACGAGTCACACACTAAGCATAGCAATTATATCAAAAATTCAATCGAATTTTTATTCAACCCTATAAAATTAAAGAATTACGGAATTAAGAGCTCTTTTTTTATCTTTAATCAAAAAAATGGACTAGTTTCTTATTTTTTGTTGGATTTTGGGGGTAAAAAAAAAAAAGAAAAGTCAAGGAAAGCCTTTTTATTCCTCATCTATAAATATCCAAATTTTGATACCTAATACGCCACAGATAGTTCGAACTGTATAGGCACAATAATCAATTTTAGCTCGAATGGTTTGTAGGGGAACTCTACCT